TTGAGAGCATCTCTATATTACATATAGTGGTAGAAAGAGTACCATGCCGCGTCTGGACTTCAAACGATTTAGCTTTAACCATAGTTTAATGTTAATGGTCCCACATTTTTGGTTGATAGAGAATCAAAGCGGATTTACCAACGAATCACGAAATGCTATGGTTCTTGCATATGATTTATTTATTCAGAAGTCATTCGTGAGATCATGTACCTCTCTTTCCTAGTTATAACATAAAAAAAGTACAGCTGGTTGGATCCAGCCTATTCTTGAAATAAACAACTCGCACACACTCCCTTTCCAAAAAAAACCAATACCCCAAGCACTACACTTAGATTTATTAGATTTGTTGCTAAAATATCGGTATTAAACCCGAAACTCCCGGCGGACGGCCAGCGGCCCAAAGAAACGAAAGAATCGGTTACATTTTTCATATGATCTCCTCTTATAGATAGACTAAAAAAAGAACAGAGTTATTTTTGTATCGCCCTGCCCCCCTTTTATATATTGATATATATATTTATATACATATATATATCAATATATATAAATTTTACTATTTCTAAATCGAGACAAAAAGATTAGATTTAGAAATGGTGAATTACCCCCTTTATTGAAACCCTTCCTAAAAACCCTAAAAAGGGGTGGTTTCCTTAGACTACGAACGGGGAAGGATGAAAGCGAGTGGGTATGCTAATTCCTCATCCGCAAATCGGCCCTTCCCGTGGGTTATTTTCTCAACGAATAAGTAATTCTCGGAATGAAACCTTGGTGTAATTCGAAAAGTCAAATGACAGGTTCAAGGCAATAAAATATGCAAAAATTTTATTTTTCTTAGTTATAAGATTAAACAAAAGGATTCGCAAATAAAAGTGCTAATGCTACAACCAGGCCATAAATTGTTAAAGCTTCCATAAAAGCTAGACTAAGCAATAAAGTACCTCGTATTTTTCCCTCCGCCTCGGGCTGTCTCGCGATACCTTCTACAGCTTGGCCCGCAGCAGTACCTTGACCAACTCCAGGTCCAATAGAAGCAAGCCCTACAGCCAATCCAGCAGCAATAACGGAAGCGGCAGAAATCAGTGGATTCATGATAAGTTCCTCATACAAAAAAAAGAAATGGTTAATGATACAGTCAGCCGATGAATTCTAACTTAATCATCCCATCGCTACAATTCATCCAGTCGAAGTCACTACAAACTTCAAATTTAAGTAAAAATCTTATTCAAGGATCAAAACTAATTTACTTCGATATCTCTTTTTTAGTTCCTATCGACAAAGTCTTTGCGAATCCGTACGACTTTCGTCTGTCCATTTCTTTGTTCCGAACCGTTCTTTTAATTCTTATATTTTTTTCTTTATTTCGTCTGTTTATTCATTCAACTCACAGTCCTAGAGGATACGGAAGGACTTCTATTGGAATATCCATCTAAATTTATAGTAGTAGGGCAATTTTACTAGTAGTAGGCCAAATTGAATATATCTTTAGTTCATATAGAACTAGTCAATATTTAATATCAATCACATATACATGTCTTTCTTCCATAACGTAAACCAACTCTTCATTCATCTTAGATTCAATCGTATTCGAGAATTTTGCGTCGAAAAACAAGTTGACTTATAGCATAGCGATATTTTTACATATAATATACCTAACATGACCTCCCTCTCCGAGCCGAATCACCCTTTTTTTTTATAAATTATTATTCCCCCCTCTTTATCATTATCCCACATGGATACAATCTAAATAGATAAATTGCTTAGGTCGAATCATTGGATAGAAATATCATTATTTGATTGATATAAGTTCACGCAATTTATTATTTCTGAAAATTTTATTTTGGTCAATCGCTGAAGAAAATAAACCGAAAGGGGAATTGTTATAGAGAGCACCCCCCTTTTTTACTCACACGTCGTAAACCACAAGAATTCTTATTAAAATTATGATTACGAATAGGAAATATTCGGATTGACCGACCAACAATATAAAATGAATATCTATTCAGGAGAGAATGGTATAATATAAGTGGACCGGCCAATAATTTTAGGAAAAAGATCTTTTAGATCTCTTTCCCTTTTTTCTTTTACAATTCTCTACTATAAATATCTTTTTCTATTACTCTAGATTGTATATAGTGAGTTGTATATTTATATTTCCTAAGTAGATTCTATTTTTTTGAGACGCGCATACGTTGCCTTGGGATAAGCTAAAAAGGAATATTTCAAAAACTAGTCAATGATGGCCCTCCATGGATTCCCCTATATAAGCCGCGGCTAAAGTTGCAAAAATCAGAGCTTGAATACCACTTGTAAATAATCCAAGGAACATGACAGGTATAGGAACCACTAAAGGTACTAAAGAAACAAGAACAACAACTACTAATTCATCAGCTAATATATTTCCGAAAAGTCGAAAACTAAGTGATAAAGGCTTTGTGAAATCTTCTAAGATGTTAATGGGTAAAAGGATTGGGGTTGGTTGAATATATTTCCCGAAATAACC